GGATTCAGCACATCGGGATAGGGATAGGCAAAAGAGAAACTTTCGTCGTTTGTGGATTACTCGAATAAACGCAGTAATGCGCGAAAGAGGGGTATCCTATAGTTATAGTAGATTAATACACGATCTGTACAAGAGACAGTTGCTTCTTAATCGTAAAATACTTGCACAAATAGCTATATCAAATAGGAATTCCATTTCTATAATTTCCAACGAGATCGTAAAAGAAGTAGATTGGAAAGAATCCGCAGGAATAATTTAAATGGAGTTCCCCGGAGAATGAACTCCGGGAGGGTAGAGTCAAAATGGATAATTGATAGAATATGATAAAATATGAGAAAGTAGTCAAAATGAACGAACACATTCAATAAAAAAAAGATTTACTCTTTGCCGATTCTTTTTTTTTTTCTTAAGACACGATAATCAAATCTAGATTTTGGGATTTTTAGAGCAAAACCTGAATCTTCGGTTGAGTTCGGATTGGAATTTTGATTCAAGTAAAGAAAGAGTAAACCTATTTCTTTCTCGCTCTAAGACTCGTAGGTCTAGCGGTCGACTCACCCATTTTCATTTCATGACATTCCGTATTTTTTATTTTAAACAGTTTATCATTAAGCTATTTCTATTTCTTATTTTTTTTTTTGATTATGCTGTATCTTTTTAAATTGGCCGGAAAGGCCTTTATCTCGGCTGGAAAGGCCTTTCTCGCTGTTACTAACGCGATTCCGTTTTGTTCTTGAATCGATTTTTCAAATACTTCTCTTTATTGATAATTTTTTTATCTTTCGGATGAAATTTATTCTTAAGGCGGTTCTTTCGCTTATTAAATTTTTTGTTAATTGGTTTCGCTTTCTTCTTAAATAGTTTCCCATTATTAAGAAAGGGTAACGAAGATAAAATCCGAGCTTGTTTTATAGCAAGAGTAATTAATCGTTGTTGTTTCAAGGTCAATCTTTTCACCCGTCGAGCTAATATTTTTCCTTGGTCACTAATAAATCGACTAATTAAACTCATGTTTCTATACTCAATTTGATCCCCCGGTTGGATTGGGGGTAAACGCCTACGAAAAGGTCGCTTGGATTTCAGAAAGGGCCGCTTGTATTTCCGAAAGGGTCGCTTGGATTTCAGAAAGGGTCGCTTGGATTTATCCATGGTTTGTTTAGTTTATTCCTTATCCCCAAAATCCTATTTCAGTCGAATCTAAAATAAAATGAATTTTAGAATAGAATAAAGAAATAGGATTTGGTTTATTTATTTATATTTATATATGTTATATATATAATGTCATTTTCCCTTTCCTTGAAAGGGTGACACGCAAGTGCTTGGTTCGATCTATTTCTTTATCTCCCCATGAATCGTATGTTTGTAACAATAGGGACAGAATTTTCTCAATTCCAATCGATTGGGCGTATTGTGTTGGTTCTTTTGAGTCATATATCTGGAAATGCCCGTTGATACCTTATTAACATTAACACCATTTCGGACACAACTGGTACATTCCAAAATAACCGTTATTCGGACATCTTTACTCTTAGCCATGAACCTCCCTTGGATTTTTGATTGACTCAACGCTTCTATTTTCGATCCGAAACGAAGAAGAAGAAAGGAAAAAAAATAGAAGTGACTAACTTGAAATTCAATTATGAAAAATTCCGCTGCAATCAATATAGTAAATAATATACAACTATTGAAAAACTATATTTCAAATCACAGTACAATATTTCATTTAAGTATCTAGTATTTCACTAGTACAAGATTTCATTTAAGTATCTTCTATAATACTCTTGCCCTAGACCTACTTTATTTTTTATTCTACCTCCATTCCTCTATTATTAATTAATTTAATTCGAACTTGAATCCGAGTCTCGCAGTTGGCGAATCCACTTTTATTCTTTCTCTTTTTTCCCTTTTTTATTTGTTTAGAATAAGGGAAAAAAGAGGGATTAATCACAGATATTTAATTCTAGCTCGAATCTTCGTTATTCCTTCCCATGTCAATAACTAGAATGAAAAAAAGGGGAATGTCAACGCATCCGGGAAAAAACGATTAATCTCTATCAATAGACCTGCTAAAGACCCGAACCATAAAGTACTTAGTACCGGTGCCGCGGAGAGATATGTTTTTAGATCTCGCATTGAACAACCTCCTTCTTTTATTTATAGGAATACATATTTGATTGGAATACATAATAGTAATACATATATGATCAGATGCATATGAAGTTAAGGACCACTTATAGTTGTACACGGAATTCCTAATTCAAATCGAAAGGTACAATGGTCCGGTGAATAAGATTTTCTTTTTCTTAAAACCGAAAAAAATGCGTCCCCGAGCATTCCCGAAAAAGACTCCTTTATTTTTACGACGAATTCCGTTCCATATTTCATATGTATATAAGTCTTTTACTATATAATTATTATATAATCAATATTATCTTTTTTTTTATATTACTTTTATATATTCCATTTTTAATTAAATGAGACCAAAAAGACGAAATAGCCCGAGAAATTGTATATAGCAGTTGGGGAAATAACGATGTGGAAAACAAGACAGGAATTCTCTACAATGACATTGTAGACCGATTGAAGGGATGTGGCGCAGCTTGGTAGCGCGTTTGTTTTGGGTACAAAATGTCACAGGTTCAAATCCTGTCATCCCTACCTATTACTGCTCCTTTGAGCAGTAAAGAGGGATTAATTGAGATCGATTCAAGTTGGGCATCTCTAATCTTTTCTTTCATGTTTATCATACTATATAGTATATGCATACGAGATCTATTGGGGTTACAAAAAGAATCCTTTCGTTACAGTCTTTTCTTTTCTGATAAGAAAGCGCTCTTAGTTCAGTTCGGTAGAACGCGGGTCTCCAAAACCCGATGTCGTAGGTTCAAATCCTACAGAGCGTGATTCCCCTTTTCTTAGATCGAATTAGACTGAAACAGCTTCACTAACTTGAGCAGCAATCTGAATTTGACCTCCTGTGTATTAAAAAAAGGAGGAGGTCAATCAAAAAAAGAGATGTTAATTAATCAAAGGTCCAACTGATCGCCACGCCTGTATTGTAAATATGCAGTTACGAATAATCCAGCCAAAGTAATAGGAATTAGACCTAACACGATTCCAAATAGAAAAACTTCAATCATTAATTTGTTTGAAAGGAGAAAAAAAGAGGTAATATCTATACCTAAATATTAATCCGAATTATCATTGAATCTCAATGACCAAGAATTGTCAATTGACATAGTACATATAATTATTAATTATAGAATACAGGGAATCTCACAGAAAGATTTCTTTTTATGAATTGTGCATTTCAAATATGAATTTTAAATAAGTCGTATCTTGCTCAGACCAATAAATAGAACTGAGGCTATAGTTAAAGCCGCTAGTAGAAAACCGAAATAACTAGTTATGGTAGGCATGAAGAAGCTAAATGAAATATATTCTTTTTTATACATATCTTTATCAAAAAGCACTTACCTAAGTTTCCATTTTTGCAAAATAAGAGATAAGCAAAAATACCAATACAAAGAATAAGTTCAATTGAAAGTTTTTGATGCCTCTATCATTATAGACAGCACTAACAAAGATAAAGTGGCAGGTGTATAAAAAGAAATTGATTCATCATCTGCGACATCTACCCTCCCGCGATTCCAATCAACGAATTCATTGAGCAACTCTTGGGTAAACTAAACTTAGAAACTAATAAAAAGAGCTGAGTTGTGTAACTTCATTCAAAAATGAAACACTTTTTGAATCATTATGAAATAAAATTTGAAAATCATTTCTATTTTGATCAGTTCTTTGATTTTTGAATTGTATGGCATCTTTTTTTATTTTAGAATGAATAGTAACCTTATAAAAATCACATTTTGCCTTGAATTTGAACTCATTAGATTCCGTAATAGGTTCATTCACATAATATCTTGAATGAGTGAGAAGAAAAAAGTTATTACACGATCACTCGAAAAAAGAAAATTTGGATTTTGGTCCAACTAGATTCTAAGACTAGTCATTTCTATTATCTTTTCCTTGATAGGTTATACATTTTTTCTTTCCATATTAGAAAGCCTTAGCCTTGTAGTTAGGTCAAGAAAGAACCTTTGGATCTCAATCTAATACAACAATGCATGCATCAAAATTCATTATTTTATTCTTTGTTCTCTTTCTTTCATCGAATACGATTTAGTACTTTTACTTGTTACTGGACGACTAACCAATTCTTTAAAATGAAAAAAGGTTCCAACAAAAAATCACTTCTACAACTACAAAAGGAGGACTTCTAGATCTCGCATCTACTTAAATTGTGGGAATATGAGAATCTCCTTCATGAATTTTTAGAAACCAACTTGTCAGATTCACAGTTTAACCCGATCTTCAGTTTCTAGCCCGAAACTTAGAATGGAAAGAAATATATTAGTTTGAAGAATTTTATAGTGAATGGGGCAGCCTTTTCCATTGACAAGCAACAAATAAAGCAAGAAATCTATTTTTTAGCGCCTCCTTTCGATACTGATCGAAAGTGTGTTGCTGTGTCAGAAGAAGGGTAGCTATACTGATTTGGTATACTCTAAAGACGCCCTCGGTACAATATTGACGATCTCACAAAGATTCAATTTCAGTGAATTTCCATTTACTGATCTCATCTTTTACGGAATCGATCCCCCTTTGACTGTACAAGAATATGTGGAGCTCAGTATGTCTGGAAGCACAGGAGAACGTTCTTTTGCTGATATTATTACCAGTATTCGCTACTGGGTCATTCATAGCATTACTATACCCTCCCTATTCATTGCGGGTTGGTTATTCGTCAGCACCGGCTTAGCTTACGATGTGTTTGGAAGCCCTCGGCCAAACGAGTATTTCGCAGAGAACCGACAAGGAATTCCATTAATAACTGGCCGTTTTGATCCTTTGGAACAACTCGACGAATTTAGTAGATCTTTTTAGGAGGCCCCAATGACTATAGATCGAACCTATCCAATTTTTACAGTGCGATGGTT